AGATATTTCTCTATTTCGAAATGTATCAAACCCTTGGGTAGTAAAAAAAAGTGGGATGCTGTATTTCCAGGATTGGATTTCATATTCGAATAAACCTCGTAATCGTAAAAAAGTGGGTTTTTTCGCTATAGGCCTAGCAAATGAAAAATTGGGATAGGATCCTATAAGATCTCCCCCCTTCAAAATCGGACGTGAAAGTTTCCTCTCGCCCGGCTCAAGTAGTTACAGCAAACAAATAAAGAAAAGAATTCTGGTTTTGTTTTCAAAGAAATTCTAGAAAATCGCCAAAACAAAAGATCTACTCATTACTCAAGTTTCATTGAAGACTAAGAACCATTTCCTTGATTCACTCGTTTTTTCTTTTTTTGGTGTTATTTTGTGAATTCTGTCTTTTTATTCAATTAAATTACAAAAAAAAATGAACTGCGAAATTCTTGAGTAGTCTACCTCCCTTCAAACGATGAATCCCCTTAAAATAAAAATAGAAGTCACTTGAAATTCAGAAGGAATTTACTTGTCTATGTATTGCTCTATTCGATCTTTTAGGTCACGGCTTCACCTCGACGGTTATACTACGATGCCTTTAAAGCCTATATGCGACGGATAGACTCTTGTAACCATAACATATTTGCTTGCGTATATGAACATAATTTCTTTCTAAATGAAAAAGAATGGTTAATTCCACAAAAACAAACAAAAAAGATTTCTGTTTTTTACGAGGTACAACTAGAAATTACTATTTCTTTGTCACGAAATCGACCATGGATCAATTCCCCTTTCATTTGGGAGTATTTAATACACCCATAATTCTGAGCTTCATGTTCCTCCTCCCAAGAGACATGTCAGAGCCAGGGCATCCCCTTTGTATTGAATGGGATGACAGTTTCTCATTCCGAATCTGTAAAATCATAATTTCGATCAAATCACACATCGCAGTATACTAGGCCCTCTAATTCTTTCAGAGGTTTATCTAAAAAATTCGCGATATAACTAGGAAGACGTTTCAAATACCACACGTGGGTTACTGGGCATGCCAATTTAATATAGCCCATTTGATACCTTCGTATTCGAGAATCAACAAATTCGACTCCGCATTGTTCGCAAAACTTTTGGTCTTCTTTTTCATCTCCAATTACTCGATAATTTCCACACGCACAAATTCCACTTTTTATAGGTCCAAAAATTCTTTCACAAAATAATCCATCTTTTTCTGGTTTATTGGTTTTGTAATGAAAAGTATAAGGTTTTGTCACCTCTCCAACTATCTCCCCATTAGGTAGGATTTTTGTAGCCCAAGCAGTTATTTGTTGAGGAGAAACTAATCCAATTCGGAGTTGTTGATGTTTATACTGATCGATCATAGAAAAAAAATTCGAATTTATTCCGATTAAGCTTCCATCCTATTAATCTGGAAGTTTCTCTCAGATACAAGGAAATGATTTAGTTCCAAAGCTAAAGATCGTAGTTCTCGAACGAGCAGTCGAAAAGATTCTGGAGCATCCTCAGGGTTAGGTATTGTTCCCCCAATGATCGTAGTACCGAGTACTTCTTGGCGAGCTTTAATATGATCCGATTTATAAGTAAGCATCTCTTGTAAAATATGAGCAACACCAAATCCTTCTAGAGCCCAAACCTCCATCTCTCCTACCCGCTGTCCTCCTTGCTTAGCTCTTCCTCTAAGGGGTTGTTGTGTAACAAGTGCATAATGTCCACTAGAACGGCCATGGATTTTATCATCAACTTGATGAATTAATTTTAATATATAAGGATTTCCTATTATAACAGGTTGTTCAAAAGGATCTCCCGTCCTTCCATCAAATATTCGACTCTTTCCTGGATACTCGGGTTCAAATACCCACGGATTCGCTGTTTGCTTACTGGCTTCATATAATTCCGAAAACACTAGTTTTCTCGAAGCCTCTTGTTCATATCTCTCATCAAAAGGTGCTATTCGATAATGTCTACCTAGCAGACTTCCCGCTAACCCAAGCGAACATTCAAATAGCTGTCCTACATTCATTCGTGAAGGTACTCCTAATGGGTTAAAGATCATATCAATGGGTCTTCCATCTTGCAAATAAGGCATATCTTGTCTAGGCAAAATTCGAGAAATGATACCCTTATTTCCATGCCTTCCAGCCACTTTATCGCCTACTTTTATTTCACGTTTCTGTAAAATATATACATGAATCGTTTCTGGATTATAACTGGAGCCCCCCTTTTTATGGATCCATCTCACATCAATAACCCGCCCCCTCCCACCTATAGGTAATTTTAGACAAGTTTCCTTTGATGTGGATACCTGAATGCCAAGTATAGCTCGTAATAATCTATCTTCGGGGGTATACGAAGATTCTTTTGCCATCTGAGGCGTTAATTTACCTACCAAAATATCACCTGTTTCTACCCATGATCCCAGCCTCACAATTCCATTTTTGTCTAAATTTCGGAGTAAATGAGCTTCTAAATGTGGTATTTCGCTAGTAACCTTTTCAGGGCC